AAACAGTACCTGAAGGTTCACAGGCGGCTGAATATTTATTCCAGAAGGGCTTATTCGATCTAATCGTACCACGTAATCCTTTAAAAAGCGTTCTGAGTGAGTTATTTCAGTTCCACGCTTTCTTTCCTTTGAATCAAAATTCAATAGAGCATTAAGTTCCTTTTTTATTTGTAGCAAACAAGTAGTTAGTTTATCAGAATCCAAGTAAAACAAAAATGAATGGGGTTTCTTTGTTGACATAAGATCTAAATTGTAAAAAGAAGCACAAGTAGCGGATAACTCTTTTTTATCTATATTCTTGATTACTCATTCAGTTAAGAGGCCTATATCAACAAGAAAAAAAGTGAATTCTTATTTTCGTTAAATTATAGGAAAATACAAAATTTTTGTTCTAAGTCTTACGTATGTATATAGAATCCAAATATTGTACCTTCTATACTCACTTAGATATATACTTCGATATATACTTAGATTTATACTAATTAAACTTTGAATTCTAATATATTATTAATTTTAATTTATAATTATTTATATATATATATATTATTTATAATAACAGGTACAAATAGTAAATTGAGGTATCCTTTATATGACAACTTTCGACTTTCCCTCTGTTTTGGTGCCTTTAGTAGGCTTAGTATTTCCGGCAATGGCAATGGCTTCTTTATTTCTTCATGTTCAAAAAAATAAGACTGTTTAGATCTGCTGGGCCCAACTCTCATCCATTTTTTCAAAGCTAAGACTTGTATTATAACGCAGATACCTATTTATTGTAAGAAGGTATAACATGCGGCGCTTCCGTCGAAAGGGGCTCTTTGACCTGTAGAAAGATGATATGGGGGGTAAAGGAATTCTATCTATTTGAAAAAATCTCAGGATCGCCGGATGGCTGAACTGTAAAATCGGTACATCGATATATATATCGATGGGATCATACGAAGGGTTTGTTTTTATTTTAGATCTAACCAACTTGATAAATTACTCTTAAAGGTTTACATCAAACGAAGTACTAGTTGATGAGAGTTACTTCGGAAACAAAAAGAGTAAAGTCTAGGGTATTCTCTCAATTCCAATAAAACGAAACCAGATCAAGTATGAGTTGTCGATCAGAACATATATGGATACAACCTATAACGGGGTCGCGAAAAACAAGTAATTTATGCTGGGCCATTATCCTTTTTTTAGGTTCATTAGGATTCTTATTGGTTGGAACTTCCAGTTATCTTGGGAGAAACTTGATATCTTTATTTCCGTCTCAGCAAATCCTTTTTTTTCCACAAGGGATTGTGATGTCTTTCTATGGGATCGCGGGTCTCTTTATTAGCTCCTACTTGTGGTGCACAATTTCGTGGAATGTAGGGGGTGGTTATGATCGATTCGATAGAAAAGAAGGGATGGTGTGTATTTTTCGTTGGGGATTCCCTGGAAAAAATCGTCGCATTTTCCTCCGATTCCTTATAAAGGATATTCAGTCCGTCAGAATAGAAGTTAAAGAGGGTATTTATGCCCGCCGTGTCCTTTATATGGATATCAGAGGCCAGGGGGCCATTCCCTTGACTCGTACGGATGAGAATGTTACTCCACGGGAAATCGAACAAAAAGCTGCCGAATTGGCCTATTTCTTGCGTGTACCGATTGAAGTATTTTGAGAAATGAGCTGAGAGAATGAATGCTTTCTCAGCAGGAAGGAAAAACTAAAGAATCCCCCTTTTCTATACTTCTATACCATAACTTAACTGAAGTTTCTTCATAACGCTCATTCTAGTCAAAGAAGACGTATACGTAACGTAACAACCACAAAACAAAACTGTTTTTGTGGTCTTTTATGTGTATGGAAATCTACACAACTTAATTCAATAATAAAAAAATAAGTAACAAATCGAAAAAATGGATTCATCCTTTTTTATATCAAAGCATTTCGAAATACATAAATTTTTTTATTCCGGACTCTGAGTAGTCAGTGAAATTTTTTAAAAATATAATTTTGCTATAATGATAGAAAAGAATATTCGTTACTTAAATAAAGCGATTCTTTCAGGCAGTCATCGATTCGTCGAAAGGGGGATACTTGCTTCGAATTTGACCAATTACTATATCTGGAAACAATATAATATTTTTTTGTTAATTCTTTGAATTCGAAGTGGATTCTTAATCTATTTATGTATTCTTTCTACATTCAAAGACTAACTCTGAAATCACAAATAAAAAACAGTGAATAGATTAATAAGTTCGATACTTTGTAATAGAACTCATGCATGAGAGAAATATTGGATGGCGTAGAGTCAACTAATGAGGTCGGTTCATTAAAAATTCATAGACACGAAATGAAAAAATGTCAAAAAAGAAAGCATTCACCCCTCTTTTATATCTTGCATTTATAGTACCCTGGTGGATTTCTCTCTCATTTAATAAAAGTCTGGAATCTTGGGTTATTTATTGGTGGAATACTAGGCAATCTGAAATTTTTTTGAATGATATTCAAGAAAAGAATATTATAGAAAATTTCATAGAATTGGAGGAAATCCTTCTTTTGGAGGAAATGATCAAGGAATACTCGGAGACACATCTACAAAACCTTCATATAGGAATCCACAAAGAAACGCTCCAATTAATCAAGATACACAACGAGGATCATATTCATACGATTTTGCACTTCTCGACAAATATAATCTGTTTCGTTATTCTAAGCGGTTATTCTATTTTGGGTAATGAAGAACTTGTTATTCTTAACTCTTGGGCTCAGGAATTCCTATATAACTTAAGTGACACAATAAAAGCTTTTTCGATTCTTTTATTAACAGATTTATGTATCGGATTCCATTCGCCCCATGGTTGGGAACTAATGATTGGCTTTGTCTACAAAGATTTTGGATTTGCTCATAATGATCAAATTATATCTGGTCTTGTTTCTACTTTTCCAGTCATTCTGGATACTCTATTTAAATTTTGGATTTTTCGTTATTTAAATCGTGTTTCTCCGTCACTTGTAGTGATTTATCATTCAATGAATGATTAAAAAAGGATCTACGGATATTAATCCAATTCAATTCAATTCTAACGTTTCTTACTTTGTAGTTGTACAGAAGCAAAGCATGTAAAATCATACTTACTCTTTCTATTTCTACCCATCCCAAAGATTTATTCTAAATATTAATATTATTTATTCCAGTAAATAGCAGAATTGCGGATAGGGAACTAGGTTAGTGACCTACCAAATTTATTGTAGACATTTTTGGGCTCAATGGTTGGACCATGCAAACTAGAAAGACTTTTTCTTGGATAAAGGAACAAATTAATCGATCCATTTCCGTATCGCTCATGATATATATCATAACTCGGCCATCCATTTCAAGTGCATATCCCATTTTTGCACAGCAAGGTTATGAAAATCCACGAGAAGCGACTGGTCGTATTGTATGTGCCAATTGCCATTTAGCTAATAAGCCCGTGGATATTGAAGTTCCACAAACGGTACTTCCAGATACTGTATTTGAAGCAGTTGTTCGAATCCCTTATGATATGCAACTAAAACAAGTTCTTGCTAATGGTAAAAAGGGTGCTTTGAATGTAGGGGCTGTTCTTATTTTACCAGAGGGTTTTGAATTAGCTCCTGCCGATCGGATTTCCCCCGAGATGAAAGAAAAGATAGGCAATCTGTCTTTTAAGAGCTATCGCCCCAATAAAAAAAATATTCTTGTGATAGGTCCCGTTCCTGGTCAGAAATATAGTGAAATCGCCTTTCCTATTCTTTCCCCGGACCCCGCTACTACGAAAGAGGTTCACTTCTTAAAATATCCTATATACGTAGGCGGAAACAGGGGAAGGGGTCAGATTTATCCCGACGGGAGCAAAAGTAACAATACGGTTTATAATGCTACATCAGCAGGTATAGTAGGTAAAATAATACGAAAAGAAAAAGGGGGTTATGAAATAACCATAGCGGATGCATCGTATGGACGTCAAGTGGTTGATATTATCCCTCCAGGGCCAGAACTTCTTGTTTCAGAAGGCGAATCTATCAAATTGGATCAGCCGTTGACGAGTAATCCTAATGTGGGCGGATTTGGTCAGGGAGATGCAGAAATAGTACTTCAAGATCCCTTACGTGTCCAAGGCCTTTTGTTCTTCTTGGCATCTGTTATTTTGGCACAAATCTTTTTGGTTCTTAAAAAGAAACAGTTCGAGAAGGTTCAATTGTCAGAAATGAATTTCTAGACTCGCGGATTTATCGACATTGAGCTCATAACGTAAAAAGAACAAAATTATTTTTGACGACTCTTTATGATAAAAAATGGACATTATGAAAAGCCTTTTGTTTTTTTATACTCGTTTTCTACAAGATGTCGGGAATTCCTTGTACCGCATTCCTTGTACCGCATTCCTAGTCATAGTATGTAGATTGTGAAGAAGACTTTTTACTTTTTTTGAATCCAAATTGGGGTGGTATGATTATGTTACTATTATCACATTTCAATGTCATAAAATTCATTAATAGTGTTTTCTATTCTAATTGAATGAAATTCAACTAGATACTAGACATAAGTAAGCGGGGAATAGAACGGATAAATGCGTGGAACACAAAATTCTAGGGACGATTATTAATCTTCCTAGTATTCGACACAAGAAAAGGAATTTTCCACATCTCTTTCTTGTGTCGAAAGAAAAAAAGATTATTTATCTTGTTCGTCAAAGATTACTAGTCTAAGTTTTTAATTTTTTTCAAGATAATATCAGAACTTTATTAGATATATTAATATTATATCTATACTATATATATAATTTTTTATTATAAATTCTAATTCTAAAATAGAATAGTGGGCAAACAAAAGAGAGGTAGGTTTTTGTAAGAAACATATTACTGGATTTTTTATTTATTATGAATCGCGGATTTCTTATTTCACGGATTTCTTATTTCACGGATTTCTTATATAGCTAGAACTTCTTCAATAAACTTAAAAAAATTTCCATTTTTGATGAGATACAAAAAAATACTAAGGTTT